GAGAATTATTCCATATATTTTGATATTGAAAATAATATTTTTGAGATTGACAACGATAGTTCGTTTTTGAGTGAACTAGAAGGTTCTTTTTCTAGTTATAAAAATGATAATTATCTTAATGATGATGATGGGTCTAAGAGTGACGATCATTACTATGATAATTGGAATAATCACATCAATAGTTGCATTGATAGTTATCTTCGTTCTGAAATTAGTAGAGACTGTAGTGAAAACGTAAATAGTATTGACAGCGGGAGTTCCAGTATAAGAACTAGCACAAATGAAAGTGATTTCAACCTGAGTCCTGATCTCGATACAACTCTACAATTTACAAGAATACAGTACAGCCATTTATGGGTTCAATGTGAAAATTGTTATGGATTAAATTATAAAAAATTTTTTAAGGCAAAACTAAATATTTGTGAAGAATGTGGATATCATTTGAAAATGAATAGTTCAGATAGAATTGAACTTTTGATTGATCCGGGCACTTGGTATCCTATGGACGAAGACATGGTTTCTATAGACCCCATTGAATTTCATTCGGAGGAGGAACCTTATAAAGATCGTATTGATTCTTATCAAAGAGAGACAGGGTTAACTGAGGCTGTTCAAACAGGCATAGGTGAACTAAATGGTATTCCCATAGCAATGGGTGTTATGGATTTTCAGTTCATAGGGGGCAGTATGGGATCTGTAGTAGGCGAGAAAATTACCCGTTTGATCGAGTATGCTACTAATGAATCACTACCCGTTATTATAGTATGTGCTTCCGGAGGAGCGCGGATGCAAGAAGGAAGTTTGAGTTTGATGCAAATGGCTAAAATATCTTCCGCTTTATATAATTATCAATCAAATAAAAAGTTATTCTATGTATCACTACTGACATCTCCTACAACTGGTGGAGTGACCGCTAGCTTTGGTATGTTGGGAGATATCATTATTGCCGAACCCAATGCTACCATTGCATTTGCAGGTAAAAGAGTAATTGAAGAAACATTGAAAGTGACAGTATTAGAGGAACAACAAGAGACTGAGTATTTATTTGAAAAGGGGTTATTTGACTTAATCCTACCACGTAATCTCTTAAAGGATGTTCTGAGTGAGTTATTTAAGCTTCACGGTTTTTTTTCGAACAAAAATCAACACGAATCGTAATTCACTGATATAGTAATCTACTTTTTTATTATATTCTATATTTTATTATATTCTATATTTTATTATATTCTATTATAGGTTGTATTATATACAACCTAATTATGCCTTGGATAAGATATTTCTTTCGTATAATTAATCGTAGGCCGTTTATTTTTTTTTTAGTGTACTTTTTATTGAGTTATAGTAGACGTTTTATAGGTAATTATTTTTTTTCTTATTATGAAATTGAAGAAAAATAATAATATTATGATTTTCTTGGTTAGTTTTTTATAAGTATTGTTATTGTATTTTTTTTTATTGTATTTGATCTGTATTTCCTTTTACAGCATTTTGGTAAATTTCAGTAATTTAAATGAAATCCTTACTGATACTTCTCCAGATAAAGATATAATGATCCGTCTAGAAAAATAAGTATAGATTACTATGTAGCGAGTGAGCCAATGACTATTCATGATTCCATATTGAATCAATTCCATACCGGTTCCAAACTAGAGGAATGTTATGGTAAAACTTCGTTTAAAACGATGTGGTAGAAAGCAACGTGCGGCTTGAAGGACATGATCTGTTGTGGATTTTTACATCCACCATTTATTATAGGAATAAGGGTGCTCTTAGCTCGACATAGTTTGTTCTGTTCTACTGAAACCCCTTTTTTGGGGTTGTAAATAGTACATGATGAAGCTCGAGTAGAAAGTATTGATTCATTTCTCAGAGGAAAGGATCTAGGGTTAGTGTCAATCAATAAGTTATTCCAACTTCGTAAGTATATCTTCGATATAGAAATTTAAAAAGTTTCAAATCCATTGGAATTGTTAAAACTATTTCGATCAAAAGTGTATCACATGGGAATCAATCGTTTATATGATATATGATTCTTCAATAGAAAAAATCACAAAAGGTATGTTGCTGCCATTTTGAAACGATTAAGGATCACCGAAGTAATGTCTAAACCTAATGATTCAAAAACAAAAGATAAAGATCCCGAAACAAGAAAACACCTTTTTAATTGTCTCAATAACTGTATTAGAATGATCAACAAAACAATAATAAAATCTAAACGAGATAAAAAAGGGTTAGAGACATCTCAATAAATAAAATGGCTAGGCCTAAGGATTTTCCTTAGAACTCTTTGAGAATTATCCAACTTGAGTTATGAGTATGAGTAATTTTGATTTATTCTTTTTTCTCCTCAAAAAAAGAATAAATCAAAAATGATCAAATCACTTAGAATATTATTTGATGATTTTATGGATCTATTTGCTACTAGATAGACATAAATTAGAATCATTCTTTCTTGAGCCGTACGAGGATAAAACCTCCTATACGTTTCTAGGGGGGGGCGTTGTTCATCTACACCTATCCCAATGAGCCATCTATCAAATCGTTGCAATTGATGTTCGATCCCGAAGAGAAGGAAGAGATCTTCGTAAAGTGGGTTTTTACGATCCGATAAAGAATCAAACTTATTTAAATGTTCCCGCTATTCTATATTTCCTTGAAAAAGGTGCTCAACCTACAGGAATCGTTCATGATATTTCAAAGAAGGCAGAGGTATTTAAAGAACTTCGCGTTAATCAAACAAAATTCAATTAAAAAGAAAGGGGGGCCTCTGCTAGCTTGGTGTCATTTTTTCTTCCCTTTTTCTTTTTCTGTTCATATTTACTTATTTACTATTTTTTTGTTACCATACGATCCTATATTATTCTTTTCTATAAATTAGAAATAGAAATCACGAGAAAATTATTTTCTATTTTCTATGTTATATGGGACGGATATAAAAAGGATTCAGCGAATAGATGGACTAATAGGATCTATAAAATTTTGGGATTATCCTATTGAGGGTAGTTTTTATTAAGATTCCACCAAAAAAAGGGGGTCAAACTTGCTTATTTTACTTTTAATAAACCTGAGATTCCCTTCTTCCTTATATTTTTTCTCTATTCACACTTTTATATTATCTATATAGATTATATAGATTATTCATGTAGTGCCAATCCAACACAAGTTTTTTCAGTGTTCATATTGACAATTGTGTATTGAACAAATATAATTCGGTCGTGGATAAAAAGCTCTATTTATCTCTGTCTCATAAGTTTAGTTTTTTATTTGTTATCTTGTCAGTTCAATGTTTTAATGGGGTGGTGTAATCCAATTTCATTATTTTGATTCCGATCGTATTTACACACATTATTACATAATGTAATTACGTTATTAGGGTTGCTAACTCAACGGTAGAGTACTCGGCTTTTAAGTGCGGCTAGAATCTTTTACACATTTGGATGAAGCAACGGATTCGTCCATACCATTGGTAGAGTTTGTAAGACCACGACTGATCTTGAAAGGGAATGAATGGAAAAAATAGCATGTCGCATCAATCAAGAACTCTTAGAATCCTTTATCTTTTCCAGATCAGGACAAAATATTGTTTGAATTCTTAGAGCGGGACAAAATTCATGGTTGGGTCAAGTGAATAAATGGATAGAGCCCTATGGCTCTAATTATAGGGAAATAAAGAAAGCAACGAGCTTTTGTTTGTAATTCGAATGATTACCCCATCTAATTAGACGTTAAAAATATATTAGTGCCTGATGCGGAAAAAGGGTATCCTATAAATAAGTGGATTATCCATTTTTTTTTATAAATCCTAACTATTAACTCTATTTCTATAGAGACGAATGTGTAGAAGAAACAGTATATTGATAAAGATTATTTATTCCAAAGTCAAAAGAGCGATCGGGTTGCAAAAATAAAGGATTTCTAATGATCTAGGTATCTTATAACCAAATTGCCTGGAAAAATTGAGAATCCGTTGATTAGCTTATCTGTCTCCGAGGTATTCATTTTTTTCTTACTATATACCTTTGTTTTGACTGTATCGCACTATGTATCATTTGATAACCCAAGAAATCCCCCTTTTTACTTTGGTTCAAATATAATTTCTAATGGAGAAATTACAAAGATATTTAGAAATGGATAGATCTCGACAAAAAGACTTCCTATATCCACTTCTTTTTCAAGAGTATATTTATGCACTTGCTCATGATCATGGTTTAACTAGAGCGGTTCTTTATGAATCCATGGAAAATTTTGGTAATGACAATAAATCCAGTTCACTAATTGTGAAACGTTTAATTACTCGAACCTATAAACAGAATCATTTTTTTTTTTCGGCTAATCATTTTAAACAAAATAAATTTGTTGGGCATAAGAATAATTTGAATTATCAAATGATATCAGAGGGGTTTGCAGTCATTGTGGAAATTCCACTCTTACTACGATTAGTATCTTCCTTAGAAAGGAAAGAAATAGCAACATCTTATAATTTACGATCAATTCATTCAATATTTACTTTTTTAGAAGATAAATTATCACATTTAAATAATGTATTAGATATACTAATACCCTACCCCATCCATCTGGAACTCTTGGTTCAAACTCTTCGATCTTGGATACAGGATGCCCCCTCTTTGCATTTATTGCGATTCTTTCTCTATGAGTATCGTAATTGGAATAGTCTTATTACTCAAAAGAAATTCCTTTCCGTTTTTTCAAAAGAAAATAAAAGATTATTCTTGTTCCTATATAATTCTCATGTATATAAATGTGAATCCATATTCGTGTTTCTCCGTAAACAATCTTCTCATTTACGATCAATATCTTCTAGATCCTTCCTTGAGCGAACACATTTCTATGGAAAAATAGAACATCTTGTGGTAGTTATTCATAAATATTTTCATAATAACCCGTGGTTGTTCAGGGATCCTTTCATGCATTATGTCAGATATCAAGGAAAATCAATTCTAGTTTTAAAAGGGACTCCTCTTCTGATGAAGAAATGGAAA